AATAATTCTAATTATTCCAGAAAATTTGAACATCAAAAGAATCCGCCTGATAGGGAATCATTACTGAATTATATTGGTAATTCCTTAACCTCAATCAAAGAATTTCCTTTTGAGCCTGCACCCATTTTGCATTTTAAAAAATATTCTTTATTGAGAGAGCAAACAAGAATTGATTTTGAAAATCAAACAAAAGCTTTAAAATGGGTATTCGATGTAATTACAACTGATCCAAACGATCAAACAATAATTAGAAATAAATCTATTGGAATAGAAGAAATCCATAAAAGGGTTCCTCGGTGGTCATACAAATTAACTGATGATTTGGAAGAACAGGAGGAAGAAAATGAGGAAGAATCTAAGGAAGATCATGAAATTCGTTCAAGAAAAGCCAAACGCGTAGTAATTTATACTGATAACAATCAGAATACCAACCCTATTACAACTACAAATAATACTAATAATAGTGATCAAGCAGAAGAGGTGGCTTTGATACGTTACTCGCAACAATCGGATTTTCGTCGGGATATAATCAAAGGATCCATGCGTGCTCAAAGACGTAAAACGGTTATTTGGGAAATGTTTCAAGCAAATGTGCATTCTCCGCTTTTTTTGGATCGAATAGACAAAACATTTTTTTTTTCTTCTTTTTATATCTCTGAAATGATGAATCTCATTTTTAGGAATTTATTTTATTATAAATAAAAAAATAAATAAAAATATTGATACATAAGATAAATACAAGAATAGATAAGACGAGATTCGCCCACCTCCCATATATTTAATCCCTTCCCCTATAAAAAAACTTGCAACACCAACACCATTTGTAATTCCATCAATTATACGTCTATCAAAAAACTGAGTTAGTTTGGTTAATCCTCTTATCCCCACGGTAAAAACTCTAGTATAAAAAATATCTATGTAACCACGATTATATGACCAATTGTATATCACATTTTTTATTCGGTCCACAAGAATTCTTTTAGGACCCCCTTTTAAAAATGAATTGATTAAATCCAAATTCTGGAAAAATGAATAAGCGGATCCGTATAAAATATATGCTATGAATAGTCCGAAAATTGCTATACTTACCGAAAAAATTGCATTTGTAAAAAATTCATCCAAATTTACAGAATAATTAGAACTTGAATGTAAAAGATTTGTTGATGGGGTTAACCATTTCGATAATATATCAAAATCTATTACTCCTTGATCAAAAGAAATTCCTATTGATCCAACCAACAAAGTAAATAGTACTAATACAAGAAGAGGAAATAGCATAGTATTGTCCGATTCGTGAGGATACATGGAAGTGTATTTATTTCCAAAGTAAGTACTAAAGTATCGTATCCTATTTCTTACATTATTATCAATTTTGGATCTTTCTTTTGCAAAAAAAGAAACCTTTTTATTCATTGTTGATAAAAGTAAATTTGGATTGACTCCTCTTGGAGTTCCTTTTCCCCATAGAGATATGGAATAGAACGAACCATTTTTCGTGCTACTGTAATTTTTAAAATGAACGCGGAAATACCCATCAAAGGTAAGTAAATATACCCGAAACATATAAAATGCGGTTAATCCTGCTGTGAAATAAGCTATTACTGCGAAAATTGGTGAATACAACCAACTATCATTAAGAATGTCATCTTTGGACCAAAAACAAGCAAGAGGTGGAATACCACAAAGAGAAAGTGTACCCAATAAAAAAGTAGTTCTTGTAATTGGAACATATCTTGTTAAACCACCCATAAGAACCATATTCTGACTTTTATCTGGTGAATATCCAACAATAGGTTCCATTGAATGAATAATAGATCCGGATCCCAAAAACAATAAAGCTTTTGAATAGGCATGAGTGATCAAATGGAATAAAGCAGCTCGATAAGAACCTATACCTAGAGCTAACATAATATAACCCAATTGAGACATTGTGGAATAGGCTAAGCTTTTTTTAATGTCTCTTTGAGCAAGGGCCAAAGTAGCCCCTAATAATAGTGTTATTACACCTATTAAAGAAATGAAATTCATTATATAAGGTATGACTATGAAAAGAGGAAGAAGCCGAGCTACAAGAAAAATTCCTGCTGCTACCATAGTAGCAGCGTGTATAAGAGCCGAAATAGGAGTGGGTCCTTCCATAGCATCAGGTAACCATACGTGAAGGGGGAATTGTGCGGATTTAGCAACTGCACCGACGAATAATAAAGAAGCACACAAGGTAGCAAATAAAGAATTGACCCCATTATTTTGGATTAAGTTATTAGTTATTTCGAGCAAATACCGAAATTCTAAACTACCTGTTATCCAATAAAAACCTAAGATTCCTAACAATAAACCAAAATCCCCTACACGATTAGTTACAAAAGCTTTTTGACAAGCACTTGCTGCAATTGGTCGTGTGAACCAAAACCCTATTAATAAATAAGAACACATTCCCACAAGTTCCCAAAAAATATAAATTTGTATCAAATTTGAACTAGTAACTAATCCCAGCATAGAAGTATTAAAAAAACTCATATAAGCAAAAAATCTCAAATATCCTTGATCGTGATACATATACTTGTCACTATAAATAAGAACCATGATTCCAACAGTAGTAATTAGTATTGACATAATAGAAGTAAGTGGATCGATCAAGTATCCAAACTCTAAGGAAAAATCATTATTGATGGTCCAAGACCATAGATATTGATAGATAAAACTTCCATTTATTTGTTGAATAGACAGATTGGCTGAAAACACCATAGCTATACTTAAGAGTAAAACACTAGGAAAAGCCCACATGCGACGAATATTTTTTGTTGCTGTCGGAATAAGTAGAAGTCCAAATCCTATTGACATAGTAACTGGAAGTGGAAGAAAAGGTATTATCCACGCATATTGATATGTATGTTCCATAAGAAAAGAAACTCTTTTTTCTTATAATTACAAATTGTTCTCGATTCACCAATTCTTATCTTTTTTATCCTTTTAGAAAGGAACAATAATAAAAGAAATAAACAAAAAAAAAAGATATGAAAAAAAAAGTAAAATATTGGGATTCTTAATTATTCTGATTTTTTTTTTGTGATTAATAAACATATTTATTATACTATAATAGTATAATAAATATATTATATAGTATACTATATTATAGTAAGGAAAAAGAGTTAGACCAAAAAAAGAGTACTTTTTTTATTCAAATATGGATCATAGTATCTATATTCGAATTAAAAAAAATACCTAGGTATTCTAGTTCATTTTGGGAAGGGAGTAATTACCTAACTTGTTGTGTAACTGATTGATTGGATTGAAACCCAATAAAAAAAACTTATGTTTATCAGAAATCTTATGATACTCCTTACTTTGAATTATGGACATAGCACTCTGGGCTTAATCAATTTTTATTTTCCCTTATTTTCTTCCATTTTTTTCCCTCATGTCATTTATATATGTGATGTGTGATGTGCGCGCATACGTATATGTGATATATATATCACATATACATGTATATATAAATATATTTGTATTATATATATTTGTATGTTTATTATATATTTATATGTTAAAGTAAAAAAACAATGTATATTAAAAAGAGTATATTAAAAAAATTATCCACATACGCGAAATAAGTATAGATAATAACTAAAAAGAACGATCTATTTTGAAGAATACATGTCTTTCACATACAACGATAAAAGGAGGAACCCCCCTTTTTTGA